AAAGCAGTTCTTGAAGAAGAGAGGTTCTGACTAGACAAAGAGTAAGAATTGAACCAATGACTGATTTTTGTTCACAATCGGTTGTCAGCAAAGAAGATGGTCTTCGTTGGCTAGCTGCTTGAAGCTTCCTCTTCTTCAGTGGCTTTCCCTTAGGCAGCTGCAAGACTAGGGAAGCTTTTTTTTGTAGGTAAGTACGAGACCGGCCCGGCGCCACCAAAGCGTAGCATCATCGATGAGATAGCCGTCTTGACCTTTTCTTCCTCATCCTCCATCTTGGAAGCCTTGAAGTATTGCCCCATCCGCCAAAGAATATTCTCCAAAGCTTTAGCATCCCTCACTCCATTCTATGGCTTGGGTTCGGGGATCCTTGCTCTTGGAGTTGGGAGAGTGCATGACACTCCGTTGGCCACAGCCCTCTCAAGGATTGCAACCTTGATTCTCAGCTCCTCATTAGTAGCTTTGAGCCCCTCTACTTCTTCCTTGAGTGATGTCTCCACACAAGCCATTCCTGCCTTGACTTGACCTCCTCCAAGGCAATCGTCGAAGGCACTCTCAAGTCCTTCTTGGTTGGCTTCAAGCTCCTTAAGATCTTCCTCTCCATCCGCCACATTGAGCTTCAATTCTCCCACGCCTGTCTCCAATGCTACACGCTCCGCTGACTTGGACCTCTTCTTAGGTTGATCGTCAGACGGCCTTGGGTCAGTATTGAGGATGCCATGGCTCCAAGCACAACCTCGCTCTGATACCAGTTGTCACGGACTTCTAGCTTGCCTAGCTAACTTGCCCGCGCGGCACTTGTGCAACGGACCTCTCTCCTACACAAGTCAGCCTTGCTCACTCACCCCTCTCTTGAGTAGAGCCCTCAAGCCTATCTAAGACAGAAGAGAAGGAAGTTAGACGACGCAAGGGGCTTAGTATTGGTTTTAAGCTATTGGTTCATTAGTGTCTATTAGGGCTTAGTTGCTAAGCGGCTGTCAGTGCAGGTGAACCGAACTCGTATGGCCAGTATGTATTGTTTCCGTCAGTAGTCTGCGTGCGAGTATAGTTGTCTTTCTGGTAATAGTTTTAGTTGCAGTTATGCTCCCGCCCTTACCTTAAGTGTAAGTGGTGACGAAATGGTTTTCCCTTTAGTTGATGGTATGGGTATTGGAAGTGTTAATTTGGTGATTGTATTGCTAGATCTATTCTTCCTATACCAAATTCTCTAGTCATAGATGTTTAAAAAACCTCAGTCTCAAGTGTTTGAGGAAGTGAGCGAAGTTCCCAATGTGAGAGGAATAATAGCTTTCGCCCTAAGGCTTCATGAGAGCCTGAAAACAGGGGTTCATGACTGTTTCCATCTGTTTCCTCAAACGAAGGATTCTCCTTAGCTATGATTTCGTTTCCTAAGCTTTCTCTTTCATCAGTACGTTTAGTCCTTATAAATTCCCTAAATTGTACTTCCATGTTCCGCCCAAGCTAGCGCAGAATCATCAATTCACTTTTTAGTAACCATATAGAATATGGAATCATCCATAGACATAGCGTAATACAATTCTATAGCCTTTCTGGCTTCTTCCTTCGTCAACTGCACCTGAACTGAAAGAGCTGGGATAGCTTCCCTCCCAGTTCTGGTTCCTTCACCTCGTAAACTCGGTAAAGCGGCTCTTCAAGCACATTACATTAGGGGTACCTTAGCACAAGCGCTAAGCGATAATAATACCTTTGTAAACACTCTACTAAGTATGGATCGGGGTCGGACTCGGATTCTTAGTCGAGTGATCCCGCGCTTCATAACCGATTTCATACCGCTGCCGTAACTGAATTTAGGCTTTCCTCTTCTGATGTCTCGCTAAGCTTTCTTTCAATAGGTCTCTCCAGGGCATTCGAATGCGTTTTCGGGTCTTGATGCGATTGCTCATTTGCTTCCTTTTTCGTGAGATTCTCTTAGCTAAGGTTTTGTTTTGGATAGGGAGCTTGAGCGCTCCTTCCTCATCTGTATCGTTTCCCACATCGTTATTGTTCTATTCCCTCAAAAAGGAAAGGCGGGAAGAACAAAGAGTCTGCTGCTAAGCTATCTTCCCTTCGTTCCAGGAAGAGATGATGGTAGGGCCAAGACCTGTCATTCAAATCAATCTTTTTTCATCTCCTCTCCTTTTAGTCGATCTCTTTACAGATCCTTCTCTTTCTCTTGTTCCTTGTCCGAAGGTTCCCGTAACACTATGGTACGCTCTGTAGCTGGTAGTCGGTGGATGCGCTAATGGTAGGTGCGCGAATAGAATAATAGTAGAGGTGGAAGGGGTGGTAGGAGGTTTCATCTCTCTTGTTCTATTCCCTCCGGCTGTGAAGCTTTATTTGAGGAATTAGTCGGAGGTGAGTAGTATGCCCACGATTGGTGGGTGCATTAGTATGTCTGTATGCCTGTGATAGTATAGGCAGGAGTGGATAGCTTGCCTGTTCCATGACCGAAGGTTGAAGTAAAGCGATCGAAGGTTTCAGAAATCAAGGGAAAAGCAAGAAGGATAACTACTATGCTACTCTTTTCTCTCTATCCTCAGCTCTTCGCCTAGAAGCACTATTGGATTACAGGAACAACCAGCTTGATCGATATAATGATTCGAATCTATCCTTATACATTATAACCTTCAAAAGAAAGAACAAAGCCGTTACGCGAGTCCCTCTTGCTAGGAGGTACTTCGCTGCACTAGCCTTAGAGAACTCCCAACACAGTAAGAACATAAATTCCAATCAAATAGGAAGTAGTGCATATAAGAAGGGAGACTACCTAACAGTGAATGAAGGAGTTACCAGTCGGGCTCCCCTCATCCGGTGAGGCAGGGGGATCCCTTACGCTCATAAGTTCAATAATAAACAAAAAAGAATCTAATTTCACTTTCATCTGAGATACGTTTAATGTGTCTAGGTGCTACAGGTGGATTAAGTAGGTCCGTTAATGGTAAATCGTAATCTAAGATTACACCAGCATACCACCTTACATACTTCAAGTGTAACATGACGAACGAGCAAAGATGCCGTTCGAACATATTTTCATCATCGTTTTCCCAGAACAAGCGAACTTGATTTATCGAATTTTCATCGATATCTTGAAGCGCTACTCGTTCTAGGATAAACTGACGAGCTACACCAATCTCGTAACAATTAAGGATACCTTTATCAGGCCATCCTAACCATAACAAGAAAGGAAGCGGGTGAATACCACTAGGAGAAAACATTGAAATCCAATGTCTTTTCCATCTCCTTGAGAACTTATTAAACACAGATGGTTTAATCTCATTCTCGCGGATGCGAGAGTAAACGCGGTAACCACCGGACTTAAGACGAAAGGAGTTCCGAAAAGAACAACCTAACGTTTTAAATACGAAGGGTGCTGTGAATCCTGAACAGGATTTAATCAATGGTAATGATAGTGGACTTACGTCCATCCTATCTTCCCTATGATTATTTATAATGAATCGCTTCGCGAATTCACAACAACCGGAATAAGACACGAGAGATTTCTCCACAGAAATTACTCCCATGGCTTTATCCATTATCGCTGAGTACTCTCTAGCGACCTGGGCATCGGCGATAACAATATCGTCACCCAGAATGGCATAATCCAAAAACGTTTACCTGGATATACTTCATAGGCCGCCAACCACACTAACACGTGATGTGTTAATGTGAATATTGGCCAAGATGAGTAGTAACCCAGAGGTTGACCCCTTGTAAACCTATAAACCCTGGCGCGAGTAGGCACGGATGTTCGATCCGGGGACCGAAAACCAACCATGGTCATTAGAAAGCACCATGATTGTGCAAACTCATCACCAAACAAGCTCACTAAAAGTGAACCTGAAAGGTCTACAGGCAAGAGGTCAGTGGCGGATTTCAAGTCGAAAGAAAATAATTCTTTCTTACCTGAGAGCCAATGAAGAGGCGCATGTTGGTTATAAGTCCCATCTGTTATCAGAGAGGATAAAACCTGCATGGTCCACTCGTGAAGAGGCCTAACTAAGGTCTGCAACACGGGGTTGGCTATAGCAAAAATGCGCACCTTACCACTACCCTCGAGCTTACGCCCGAACCTTCCCAATTCTGGTCTGGTTTTCATTCGATCCCACCATAAAACCATTGCTGGTTTGATGAGATTTTCAATCAACCAACCCTCTGTTCCCTCCCGGATAGGCTCAATCGGTGCATCATAACCGGAATCAACCATGATTTCACGGTCTGCGAACCATAAAGAACCTAGGACCGATAGATCCTCTGGCTTAAATAAAGTCATTAATGCCGTCGCATCTACCGGTAAAGTGTGATAGATAGTAAGCTTACTACTACCCCACTTTTCCAATCCCTTTACAGAGGACTCCTTCACAGGATCCTTGTAAGTATTTGGACCAGAGGTAAACATCGGCGAATATCCCAATTTAAGCGGGATAGTCCTATAAGCAGGAGCATACGCAGATAACATGGAGAAACCAGAGGAAACAAACTTCCTACACAATTCCTTACATGCTTCCGTTAACTGGAACTTTGGTATGTGAATTGTTGCAGGATTAACCCGCAACCCTCCACGTGGAGGAACCAGTATCATTCGAGATAGTGTACACACAGATAACACTACCTGAATGACTTTCGGATCACTCTTATCCCTTATCCTCTTTCTATAAAAGGGAGGAATGAATCTAGGTATGCCGGATCGAGTTAGAGAAACATAAATCTTCATATTAGGTCGTCTAGACCTCTCTCCACCGACGTACCATTGAAGCAGGAATGCAACCTGCTTTAAGTACTGTCCTGTAAAGAGAGGACCAGACTTCCTATAGAGACGAATGATCTCTCTACTCATTGCGTATACCGCAAGACAATGACCTTTTGCCAGACTACCATAGACGCATAACAAGACTTTTGAGTAAAGTCCCATTAGGCGCCGGGTACTTTCTAAGGTACCCCGCCATCCTTTCGACGCAGACCGCTCTATTACTTTAAATAATTTTAAGATTTTCATAATATTTATTGTATTAGAGTTAGGAATGCACCAAAATGACATTGGTCCCAATTGGTAGCCAGAGAGCAATGAAGCTATGCTTCTTCTCAACGGCACATAAGCCAAAGGGGAACCAAGGCATCTCTTCGAAAGGACTCACCTTTGCCAGGACCCAAGAACATCCGTATTGGATGGTGGGCACTCCCGGGTGGAGGGCGCTTGGTCATGAACCAAGTAGTCCGCTTACAATCATATAATGATTGCAAGTGAAGGTAAGGTTGTCCTATGGATACGACCTCACTATGCATTAATAGTTAATTTATAATACACATAGGAGGAGGCCCCATAAGGTGCCTCTGAAGACATGAGTTGTCCCGAATTGAGTCCGAGAATCAAATCACGCCGGCAGGTGATGAGCCTGCCCCCGACGGGTATGAACCCGAAGGGCCCTCGTCCTCACTTTAGGAAGAAATGAAAGACTTCGGCCTTCATACCCATGACGGAAGACCGTAGGCAACTAAGAGAGAACGAAGGAAGGGAAGCTAGTCAACTAGAGGGGAAGCGAGTGAGTCTTTTACACAAGCATTTCGGTACTCAGATATGATGCTGCTCCTTCTCTTAGTGAGTATCCCGGGGAACTAGTTTAATAAAGAAATTCTCTCTTTGGCCGGCCCCAACTTCCATTTCAGTCGAATCAAAGCAGTTTCCGCTATCGTAGATCAGGCTATTTCAATAGAGTCGTTTTCACCCTAAGAGCGTCCCTATGCTAAAGTGGAGTCATGTCTATCTGCTGATACGATAGGATCTCATCGGAGACCGGCCCTATGCAAGCCGTAGCTCTGAACGCATAGAGCTCTACTGGGCTTTCTCTGGTTCGCTTTCCCTTCTCTACTGTGGTAGCGGTAGCATGGTTGCATCTTTGCTAGTCGGACTAGCATTCGATGCTTCTTCTTCGACACCTTCCATCCCCAGTCTTATTCTTATATGGTAGAAATCCGTAGAGAAGCTGGCCTCGCCATCAGGAGGCATAGGAGTAGTTTCGGAGGCTTGCCCGGATGCTACCTCAGCAGATGCAGAACGGGAAAGGAAAGGTCCACTGTTCTCCTGTATGTAAGCCGAAGCGTGCGAGACAGCATAAGTTTACTTTTTCGATTCGGGGCTGTCATTTCCTCTTCCATCTATGTGGTAGAGGGGAAGAAATTCCCAGGCTTTATTGAAGAGAGAAAACCTTTAAGTAAGTAGGGGTCGATCAATCCGTTTGCCTGCCCATTCATACATCTGGAGTCTTTCCCTGGGAAGCCAATAGGATGGGGATAGACCCTCTAAGGTAAGATGACCCAACCAACCTTTGTTGATCGGCAAGCACCAGCGGTTGTTTCAGGCCCACCCAGACAAAGACGAGTGTGGAACAAGCAAAGAGTGGAAGACCGGAGTTCATGTTGTGAAAGAGAATTGGAACTTGAGCTCTTTTCTGCTCTCAGATGCAACTCGAACTGAATCACCAATGCGGCGGATAGAAAGACAAGTAAATATTCCAGTTTAAGCTTTGGCCGGGCCAACCCACCTATACAGAGCTGACGCCATGCCCACCTAACCACGAAAGCATCCAATATTTCAAGAGCTGTATGCCAGGCCGCAGATCAAAGACTCTGCCTGGAGGGCAACCAAAGCACCTTCCTACAGTACACCTTTTGAATTTGATTTTCCATAGCATGTAAATCTTCCTACCCGCGAAGCGAAATTGATTGCTTCACTTCACGTGAAAGAGGGGTTCTTAGCCAACGGGGACCGGCCGCGCAGGCTCATTGGGCGCTGGTTCCTCAAACCGCTAGTGCACTTGAAGCGAAGCATGCAATTACGCCTCCCTTTCGAGTAAGCTCCAGTGTTTTGCTCTTCCAGTTCGTAAAGGATCTTAGCCTACACCGGTTACCGACCTCGTAGGCCTTTGGGCTGGGGGAAGAGAGAGAGAGAGTGGGCTCAGGCCAAAAATGAACCAAATGCAGGGTTACGTACGTTTTATGGCATGTGATTATGATGATAATGGAGGAGTACCTGATCTGCGTGAAACGAAAGATTCTTCTAAACTGACTTTGCATAGAAGAGATGGACTTCCAATCAAAAAGCCTTTGCTTGTGGTTGCCTCCTGGCCATGCGCCATCGATTCCAGTTGGAAGCCCCTTCTTATTCGCTCTTCAGCAACTTCTTGTGCTCTAAAACACTAGAACGACTTGCCTCATAAGAGAAATGACCTGCGGGAACTCATTCCCGGGGCACTTGACCTTGGGTTTCGGACTTGAAATCCCTATTCTTCTTAGGCTCAACGAAGGCGCGTAGGGGAAATCCACCAATGGGCATAGGTAGCCAGTGACGGAAGAGAGGACTGAGCAAGGCGAAATGCTGTTTTTAAATAACTTGGCAAGGATATCCATGTGGAAACCCATCGATATTGGCCCCGTCTCCGTTCTATCCCTATCCCTATTTACCAAGGGATGAGATGGGTTAGGATGGGAATAAATTCCTTAATCCTAGAAACAAAAGATCTCACACGATCCATATCTGGTATAGGAGTCACCATACTCTGAAAAGTCTCCTTATTCACCGATAAGAATCTTGCAAATCGAGAAAAAGGAAAGGTAAACACTTTACCAGTAGATCGGACCTGGAATCATGCCATCATCCTACGATGAAAAAACGGAATAATCCTAGGATACCCCGACTGAGTTATAGATATTGGTACAGGTAATCTCATATGAGGGGCCCCACCATATGCAGTGCAGTCTGAAGTGACGATGAACATTCCCTCTCCCCCAGAGAAGATAGAGTGACCTTCCGATGGGGGTGAGTTGGCTTTCCTGGCAGAGTGACCGATTCCGCCTTCGCGGGAAGCGGCCTCCCTTATCGAGATAGCAGGGACTTGAAGGAAAGTAAGAGAAGAAAGCCACCGATTCACTCCAAGTGGGAAAGTAGTGAGTTCTGGATTCTCTCTGGGTGTGAAAGATAGGTGGAAGAAAGGAGGAGAGTCAAAAGGATCAAAGGAAAGGAGTTCCGTTCAATGTGTTGTTGTGGTTGAGTCAATAACATCCTATAAAAAAGAGCTAGGCCCAAAGGCGATAAGAAGTAATAAAACTTCAGCGGAGACAGGTTAAAATAGGGGCATTCCAAACAAAGGAAAGAAGTGCAGATATGAGAAGGTAGATGCTTTTGGGTTCTAAAAAACTAAAGTAAGGTAGCGAAGTTCAAACTGCTCTTACGCAATTAGTAGGACACGGGGGAACAACCTTAGAGTGATTCAGTCGATACAGAGGCTTGACTACTACGATGGAAAGTTCTGAAAGAACAGATTAGATGTGATTACCAATCGGCTTACTCTGCCTTTGCAAAGACTGTTTATGGATATGCTCCTTATACAGGAATTGAGGATGTAAAGAATAACGATTTAAAGACCTGTCAGATGAACCTTAAGGAAGATCTACCGAAACCGCTATAGGTTTGGCTTCCGAAAAGGATTCAATCCAGGCATTTCTAAGCGGGGTAAGAGCCCTAATAAGGGAAGTACGAGTCACTAATAGATCTAGCTCCAAAAAAAGCTGGTAAGTCCATAAAAGGGTGAAACCAAAAGCAGAAGAAAGGGGGAATCGAAGAGGCCTAAAATCAGCCTTTTGAAGCCCTTCTTAACGAAAGAGCACGTTTTTCTAATTAGACTATTATGCTACAGCTACTGGTCCAACTCCACCAACTAGATAAGCTAGATCAACACCGGCTTCCACGTCTTTGGAAGTTCCCAACCTTGTACTACTATCTCCTTAGTTTTTCTCCCTCATTGTAGGTATTTTGTAGCTGACCAAACCCCTTAACCAACAAGCCAAGGCTCCCGCGGCTAGGGTAGGGAAGGCCCTTTCCAATGCCTCGAAAGGGTCTATCGAAAGAGAAGGGCGTGCTGGTTTCGAGGAAATGCATTTAGATGAGAGAAATCGACTAGGAACACGATGCCTATCCGTGGACGTAGGTCCCTAGGTAGGTTTAGTTGGCGGGAGTGATGATGTAAAGGTCAAAAAAGAGGCGCATCCATGGAAGGCCGACCTTAGCGGTGTGAAGCCATAAAGTACGAAACGAACAAGAAAACGGTCTAGCTAGCGGGGGTACTTGGGAAAGTTCAAAGCATGGTTCAATCCTTACCAACCACTGTTCGAACGGACAAAACTTGACCTTGTCTGTGGCCAATGCCAAGGCTTCGTGACCCGCTAAGAAGTGGGGATTCATTTTGATGCTGTGACCGACCGGGGAGTGGAATTCTTTCTTTATGCCCCATATAGCTGTGAATTCACAGATTGTTAGGATGGACTTACATCACTTACAGTCTATGGAGGCAGCGAGGAAGTCCGTACTAGTATGATATTGAAAGTAATCGATCACAACTTATCATGCACGACAGGAGCTAAGGCAAGATCAGAAAATAGCTTACCCGCCGCCCACTTATCCAACCAGATAACTGTCTGCTCACCTCACTTAATTCACTTAATCCTACCGTTATGCACTTTCCATATAGGTTCGGATTGGTGAAGCAATCGGCAGAGAGCATCTCGCCCATGTCCCTCCATCCGTGGCACCTGCTCACTCGAATCAACGATTTCATAATGGATTGCTTGTCTTGCTATTGTCTTTCTAGCTAATACGTCTTGGAGCACGAAAAGCTATGTGAAGTAAAAGATGTATATTCGCTTCTCTTTCTTTTCTTATGAGAATCTATCATCAGTAGAACCATAGCACATTTAGATAAGCTTATAGCAATATCTGCCCGTATCGGAATGTAGAGTGGGCTCAGACCTGAAATCTTAATCTTAGTTCAACTGCGCCCTGCAATCTTTCGTCTTTCTGCGGGCGGGTCTGGCTGAGCTTTCCATGGATAAATTCTTCCCCGATAAGTCGTAACAAGGCGTGGAACCCTGTCCCCGTCTTTCTCTGCCCGCGGGTAACTAGTCTGAAGAGCATTTACAGTCTCCGCTCTTTTCCTTGGGTCAAGGTCTCCTTTACATCTTAGCTCCCATAAATATGAAGAGCTGTGGCCGAGAATCGTAGAAAGATGGAGTGAGTTGGCTTTCCTTGCGGAGTGCCCGAGCAAGTTATTATGTCAACCGAGGTGTTATCTATATTGGATCCCAATGGTGTAGTGAAGAACTATAGAGAATGTTGGTTGTTGACCAACGGAAAGCATGGGAGAAAAGAACTTCTTCTGTGCATCAATCACACCCGGCAAGACGAATCTCTTTTTCTTTCTATACGCAATTTCGGAAGAGTCTAGTTGATAGGATTCACTCATTCAAGTGAAATTGTTTTTGAATTCAAAGAAGACGCCTCCAACAACTTAGGGGAACCTACTCTTATTCGGTTTCAGAATCGGTTGATGAACAAGAAGAATCTATTGCCTCCACTTCAATACATTGGTTGAAGGATGGATCTTTTCTTGCCATGAAGGAGAAGGCGCTAGGTCAGTCTGTCAGGTAGAGGAATGGATTTCGTAGCTATATGAGATGGACTTGCCAACTCAAGGGGGAGCTGCCGCTAAAACAAGCCATGGCGCTAGCAAACCCGGCCCGCTTCCAACTAGTATGACAAAGGATGTCCTTTTTCAGCAGAGGATATAGATATGAAAAAAAAAGCGCCTGGCGAGTCGTTCTCGAGGCTCTTGGGAACAATCACAGCCGTCTTGTTTAGAAATGGATCATCAAAATGAGAAGAATCTATCAGTTAACCAGGCGGTTCATCTTACTCGAGAAATTACTTTCGGGGCAGGCTCACAGCTTGGAATGAGGAGATAGACTCCTATCTAATCTAATAGAAATAAAGGAAAAAGACGAAACAAAACGTCGTCCGCTCACTAAGGAACCTCGCTACAAGCCATCTTATGTAGCTAAGGTAGATATCGGACGAATGACTCAAAGAAAGGAATAAAAACCAACAACCGATTGTCATCAAAGAAGTTGCTAATAAGATGTGCTGCCAGATGAATAGGCGATTCGACCACCATGACTTTCATTTTGGAATGGAGCTTCAGGTGCACCAAGTTCTCCAGAGATCCAACGAGATCGGCCTTTTTGAAAGGCACAAATAGCGCATGACTGGAAAAGGGCTGACAGCCTTGACTCTCTCTTTCGGGCACTTGGCTTCATACTTCCCACACCCACAAGGGAAAACCCCAACCATTTCTTATTCTTTCTCACCCCCTGCTCGTACCGGAGCTAGGTTTGAATCTACTACGACACTAACAACAACAAGAGCAGCAAGCCAGAGCTTAACCTTCGGGGCAGGCTCACAGCTTGGAATGATCTTAGTGACTTTGGCTCACGAATTGGATTCGAACCAATAGAAAGAAGCTACTTACCAAATAGTAGATCGTGAGTGGGTATGTCGTCCTCCTCATTATAGTTAGTCGCAATCCACATCCTGTCACCACACGTCATTCAAGCCAAACGAGGTATGTACTGAAACCTTTAGTCTGCAGCTTCCCCTTCTCTCCTCTCGACTTTCTAATAAAGTAGTTAGTTCCGTAGCTCAGTGACCGAGGGTAGAAAGAATAAGAAAGTCTAGAAGCATTACCAGGTTCCAGTTATAGCTACTCTCGGCTTATCAGTATCAGTATCGGGGGTCCCCAATGTTGGAATTTTAGGTGATTGGGGCCTTTAGTTTATTAGATATGAGATTCGCGAACTAATGAATAAGGATATTTAGACTGGCAGACTCTTTTGGTTTAATATGGTATCGATAGCAATAGCGGTCTTTTCCCCTGTATTCCTTACAAGAGCCGGGTTGACTAGACTGGGCTGCTTCCCCTAATATCAGGGGCGTAAGCACTGCTAACATACGATACAATTGAACTTTTGCTCATACCCAGCTCGAGGGAAATTCCTCTTTGATAACATGGATCCATTTCGTAAGTCGATAATATAAGATCAGCTACCTGATTTCTATCAGAAAGACCCTTCCAAAACTTGCGAAAGAATAGTGCCTGATAGCCGTCTGGCCCTGGTGCCCTAAGGTTCCTTATTCCGGTTGTAAAACCTGCTATATCCGAACTCCTAGCATCCTCTTCCAGGAGTAGGAAAGCAGTCCTAAATTAAAACTAAGAACCCTTAGTTTGATTGCAGCTAGCACGCCCCCTTTTTCTGTGGAGCGGAAGAAACGAAGGGTAAATGAACGGAAACACATCAACGTGTGTTCCGCTGTGAACTGATTCAGAAAATCCACAAAGGGTTCCTCACTGGTTGCCAGCATTCATGGCAATCCGAGAAGGGGAGCGACTACTCTAGGTAAGACACAGGGAACGAAGAGCGGTTCTTTCGATATTGAGAAAACCCTATTAAGTTGACACTATGAGATATCGGACTCAGGAGTTCCTCATATCAGTACTGAGTTCTCTCAGTCTTGGATAGTTATAGCGACCCATAGGCGCGAGATGTACCTTGTGGGGGGGGGCGGCGGTCCCCTGGACATAGTCCTCGTTAGATACTCCCCCCCCATACAACACCTATTATCTAGATTTAAGTCTAGTCAAGGGAGAATACCGCTGCTAATATGCATATATATGTTTGGTTATGATTCCAAGTGTTTTATAGACTTGGTTATTGGGTCTAGCTTCTTAGAAAGCCCCATTTGATAGGGGGAGATAGCGGACCTTGTGGAGGACCTCGGGGTAGAGCGGTAGGAATTTAGGACCTCTTAATTTAGCTTGTAAATGCTGCTCGATTAGACCTGTTCACGTAGAACATAAGGTATAGGGATTCACCAAGCCTAACAAGCATCAAAAGGAAGTGGGTTGGTACATTCTTGCTTCTCTGCGAAGCTATAGTTAAGGTGCACGGGGTCTTACCGTCTAGGGAGAAGCGGGGGGACCGAAGACCAAAGCAGCTTCCTAGCACCTATATTATCGTAACTTTAAAAGACTGGGGTACGCCCCCTTTTTGTTCACACGCAAGCCTCGTCAAACTTGGCAAGTAAATCTTAAGGCCTTCTCGTCTTCAGCACCAACTAGAACTGCGAACTAATGAATAAGGATACTGCTACTTCTCTTAGTTATACCTATCCTCCCCTCTTATATTTGAGGTTTTCAAAGTGTCAACACCGCACTTCTGGTCTTTCACTCCGACGAAGATAGCTGAATTCCTAAGACTCCTGTGGTGGCTACTGTTCCTAACTCTGGGGTTGTGGCTGCCCCTGATCCAGAGTTTGTGTCTGTTACTGACCCTATTCTTACTGTCTGGTCCTGTGGTTGCTGATGGCGTTGTAGAGGGCAAAGAGGATCCTAGGCATTTTCCTAAGTCTGTGGTTACTCATTCTCCTTCACAAATTAAGATCTGCGACAATGCTATAATTGACCAGATTGTGTTTCAATATGAATCAGAGCCTGGCTTGGTTGCTGCTTCTACCTCTCATGGACAGACGTCTGGAGAGGATTCTTTGCTCCCTTCTGGAGAAGAGCTGGAAGGGATTGGGGTTGTCTCTAGCCCTGCTGCAGGATCTGGATTATTGAGGAATAAGTTTTCTCCTCTATCTGCTAAAGATATTGAGGTGCATCCAATAATTTCAGATGTCTCTTCTTCAGGTGAGGATGTTAATACTCTCAAAATTGCTAAGAGTGATACAGATCAAAGGAATGGGGACTCAGATAAGGGCCCTGTATCCCCTGCTCAGGGTATTGCTGCTCCTCATCCTATTATAAAGGCTGGGGGGGTTAAGAAGAAAGGTAGGGGTGGAGGTAAGAAACCTAATCCCTCTAAATGACTAAAATCGGTACTTGGAACATAAGGGGACTCAATGACCCCTTGAAGCAAAAGGAAATATGCTCCTTTATTAGAGTTAACCATCTCTCTCTGTTTGGTATTGTTGAGGCTAAAATTAGGCCTAGTAATTTGTCTAGTGTAACTACTAGATGTTTCCCAGTTAATTGGCAGTATACTCATAATGCTGGGATGTGCCTTGTGGCAAGGATTTTAGTAGGTTGGGATCCATCCAAACTCTCAGTCTCAGTACTTTCTTGTTCTGATCAGATGATCGTAATCTCTGTGACTATCTTAGCTGAACACAAGGTTTTCTTTGCTTCTGTGATTTATGGTAAGAACCTAGCACATGACAGAATTTCTTTGTGGGCTGAATTACGATCTTTGTTTCCGGGTGGCTCTGCATGGGCTCTAATGGGGGATTTCAATGTTGTTCGCAAACCTGAAGAAAGGGTGAGTGGTTTTGATGCTGCAGCTGCCACAGATTTTAATGATTGCTTAGATGACATTAATATGGAAGACATGGTCACTAAAGGTTTTTGGTTTACTTTACATGGACTAACAAAAGGAGTGGCCTTGGTGATAACAAAAGTAGGCTAGACAGGGATCAACAATGAGTGGATTGACCTGTTTAGTGACTCTGAAGTGGTTGGGCATGCTCCAGGAGTGTCTGACCATTGTGCACTTGTATTAACTGTGCTCCCTAAGAGAAAGCCTGCCCTTTCAGATTTTATAACTTCTGGATGTCTGATTACAGGTTTAAGGACCTTCTTATTTCTGCTTGGTCTCAAGAAGTGAGGGGTTTGGCTAGACTCAGTTTCAAGCTTAAGAGTTTTAAACCTTTGTGCAAGGAGCTTCATAAGAAATCCTACAGTAACATCAGTGCAAGGGTGGTGACAGCTAGAGAGAACCTGGCAAAAATTCAGAAGCTTTGCTTCAAGTTTACTCATGATCAGTTTCTGAGTGATCTTGAGAAAGATCTGTCTCAACAATATTATGCTTTGAGTAGTGCAGAAGAGTCTTACAAAAAACAAAAATAAAGAGTGCACTGGTTGGCTTTAGGGGATAAGAACACTAAGTTCTTTCACCAAAAGATGAATGCTCACAAGGTTAGGAATACTATACTCAGCCTGGTAAATGATCAAGGTATTAGGCTTGAGAATCCAGAAGATATTGAGTCTGATTGGGTATTACAGAAACCTTTTGGGCACAGATTTCAATCGTTGGAGGGATGCTTCTACAGAATTGTCTGCTGCTATTCAACACAAAGTTCCTCAAGATATGAGAGAGGGTTTGGTTCTTCCTGTGACAGAATCTGAAATTTGGAATGCAATGAAGTCCATTCACAGGGACAAGGCTCCTGGCCCTGATGGTTTTAATTCTGCTTTCTTTCATGATAATTGGTCAATTGTTAAGGATGATGTTATTGCTGGGGTACTTAACTTCTTTGAAACAGGTGTTATGCCTAGTGGTTTGAACTCTACATCTATTACCTTGGTTCCTAAAACTCCTGCCCCAAGTACTATAAGAGATTTTAGGCCAATAGCCTGTTGTAATACAATTTACAAATGTATAGTATAACAAAGGTCTTGGCAAATAGGATTCAGTCTGTTTTACCTTTGGTTATTGGTCCATCTCAGTCAGCCTTTATCAAAGGTAGATCAATTATGGACAACATTCTTTTGATGCAAGAACTTGTGAGGGGATACCATAGAGATCAAGGTTCCCCTAGATGTGCCATCAAACTGGACTTAATGAAGGCTTATGACAGTGTTGACTGGAACTTCCTTTTTGGAATTATGCAATGTATGGAGTTTCCTATGACTTACATCAACTGGGTTAAAGCTTGTGTGACTACCCCAAAGTTCTCAGTGCTTATCAATGGAGAGTTGAAAGGTTATTTTACAGGAAAAAGAGGGTTAAGACAAGGGGATCCTATTTCCCCTTATCTGTTCTTGCTGATTATGGAAGCCTTTTCTGCTCTTCTTCATTTCAGAATCAGTCTTGGGGGTTTTTCTTATCACCCTAAGTGTGAAGCCATCAATTTAACCCACCTAGTCTTTGCAGACGATATGTTCATAGTTTGTGGGGCCAACCCCCAAACTTTTGCTACTATTCATAATGCTTTGGAGGACTTTCACTTCTTTTCAGGTTTGCAACCTAATCTGAATAAGAGTGCATGTTTTTTTGCTGGTGTGGATACAAATTTGAAGCAGGAACTGAGGTCTATTCTTGATATTCCTGAAGCAAGTTTGCCTGTCAAGTATGACGGAGTGCCCTTAATCTCTACTAAACTGAGACATTCAGATTGCTTGATCCTCAAAGAGAGAATGCTTAGAAGGATTCAGTCATGGTCTAATAAATTGCTTTCTTTTGGGGGTAGAGCACAGTTGATCAGCTCAGTTCTCTTCAGTATCCAAGTATACTGGTCTTCTATCTTTATACTACCACAAAAGATCATGAAAGACATTGAAGGAATGCTTAGTGCTTTTCTTTGAAAAGGTTTAGAATTTAAATCTTCTGGGGTCAAGGTGGCTTGGTCTACAGTGTGTCTCCCTAAGAGAGAAGGTGGCTTGGATTTCAAAAGTATGAAAGAATGGAATAGAGCAGCTATGTTAAGGCACCTGTGGGCTATCTGTAAGAAGGAAGATATCCTGTGGGTTAAATGGATTCATTCCTATGTGATTAAAAACCACTGTATCTGGACTATGAAACTCCCTACTGATTCTTCTTGGACTCTTAGAAAGATTTTTGGGCTGCGAAGAGAAGGTCAACAGTTCATTCTATCCAGAATTGGTAATGGTTCTAATACCTACCTTTGGCTGGATAACTGGCATACCCTAGGTCCTCTGTTTCAAAAATATGGGGATCAAGTGGCTTTCAACCTTGGTAGATCTCTTCATGCTACTGTCAGTTCTATTATTCATAATGATTCTTGGAGGTGGCCTAGGAGTAGGAATCCTATTATTAGAGAGATTATAGCAAACACAGATCCTAACCTCATCCCACATGTTGATAAAGAGGATTTAGTGGTTTGGACTTTGACTGCCAGTGGTTCTTTTTCTGTTAAATCAGCTTGGCAAGCTCTGAGATCAAAAGGTCCAGAAGTATTTTGGTCCAAAATGGTTTGGTACAGATGGCATGTTCCAAGATGGTCATTTATCCTATGGCTGGCAGTACTTGGTAGATTGAATACCAAGGATAGACTCAAGGCTTAGGGCTTACTCAGTGATAGTTCTTGTGTTCTCTGCTATGGTGGCTCTGAGTCCCATTCACACTTATTTTTTGATTGCTCTTTCACCTCCCTTATTTGGAAGAATGTCAAAACAAAGTGTGGTCTTGGTGTTCCTGCTTGTGGTTTGGAAACTGAGCTCCATTGGGGTGCAGATCACTGTCAGGATAGCTCTATGCTGTCCAATACTTTCAAGCTATGTTTGGCTGCCTCTGTGTATTATATCTGGAAAGAACGTAATAGTAGGATCTTCCAGAAAGTTGGGCATGATGCTACATATGTGGAAGGATTGATTGTGGAGGCAGTTAAGGCGAGAATGAGCTCTTGGAGACACGTGAGTAGGACTGCAAAGAACCTAGTTCTGATTCTAGCTTGGGGTATTTCTGCAACATTGCTCTGTGATGCCTAGTTCTAGTGTCTTTGATTGTATTGGTTTTTGTTGATTGGGGTATTTGTTTCTGCTACAGCTAGGGTATGTCCTAGTGTAGTGTGTTTTGTATTTATCAAGGTTTCCCGTTGAGTTCTTGG